GTCCCTGTAGCTTAAATCAAAGCATGGTGCTGAAGATACCAAGATGGACACCACCACCCCAAGGACAAGAGACTTAGTCCTAACCTTATCGTTAACTCCCGCTCAACATATACATGCAAGTATCCGCACCCCAGTGTAAATGCCCCAGACCCCTTACTAAGATACGAGGAGCAGGCATCAGGCACACCCACCCACCGTAGCCTAAAACGCCACGCCACGCCACACCCCCACGGGTACTCAGCAGTAATTAACATTAAGCAATAAGCGAAAGCCTGACTTAGTTAGAGCAACCAGGGTTGGTAAACCTTGTGCCAGCCACCGCGGTCATACAAGAAACCCAAGTTAACCATACACGGCGTAAAGAGTGGGCTCAAACTATCACACCGAACTAAGATCAAGCCTTGCCCAAGCCGTCATAAGCTTAAGGCACCCCTAAGCCCAACCTGAAGACGATCTTAACAGCCGCGACCCATTCCACCCCACCAAAGCCAGGACACAAACTGGGATTAGATACCCCACTATGCCTAGCCCTAAATCTTGATGCCCTCCAACCACAAACATCCGCCCGAGAACTACGAGCACAAACGCTTAAAACTCTAAGGACTTGGCGGTGCTCTAAACCCACCTAGAGGAGCCTGTTCTATAATCGATAACCCACGATTCACCCGACCATTTCTCGCCAACACAGCCTATATACCGCCGTCGCCAGCCCACCTCATGAGAGCACAACAGTGAGCCCAACAGCCCACAACCCGCTAATAAGACAGGTCAAGGTATAGCCTATGAAATGGAAGAAATGGGCTACATTTTCTAAAGTAGAACAACCCCAACGGAAGGGGGCCTGAAACCTGCCCCTAGAAGGCGGATTTAGCAGTAAAGCAGGACAACCGAGCCTCCTTTAAACTGGCCCTAGAGCACGTACACACCGCCCGTCACCCTCCTCACAAGGCCCACAAATACACTAACTAATAAAACCAACCGCTGAAGATGAGGTAAGTCGTAACAAGGTAAGTGTACCGGAAGGTGCACTTAGCAAACCAGGGTGTAGCTACAACACAAAGCATTCAGCTTACACCTGAAAGATATCTACCACACACTGGATCACCCTGAAAGCCTACCCTAGCCCCATCAACCACAACCAAGAATCCACTACCCCACCTTACTAAAACATTACCCCCGACTCAGTATAGGCGATAGAAAAGTACGACCCCGGCGCCATAGAGACAGTACCGTAAGGGAAAGATGAAATAACAATGAAAAACTAAGCACTACATAGCAAAGATACTCCCTTGTACCTTTTGCATCATGATCTAGCAAGAACAACCAGGCAAAGTGAACTTAAGCCTGCCATCCCGAAACCCAAGCGAGCTACTCACAAGCAGCTATCATGAGCCAACCCGTCTCTGTTGCAAAAGAGTGGGATGACTTGTTAGTAGAGGTGAAAAGCCAACCGAGCTGGGTGATAGCTGGTTGCCTGCAAAACGAATCTAAGTTCCCCCTTAACTCCTTTCCCCCCAGACGAAGCAGCCCAAATGTAATAGTTAAGGGCTATTTAAAGGGGGTACAGCCCCTTTAAAAAAGGACACAACCTCCACCAGCGGATAACCCCACCACACACCCAACCCCGTGGGCCTTAAAGCAGCCACCCCCAAAGATTGCGTCAAAGCTCCTCAACCAAAAACCCAAAAAACTAATGCGACTCCCTACATTCACAGCAGGCCAACCTATAACAATAGATGAATCAATGCTAGAACGAGTAACCAGGACACCACGTCCCCCCAAGCGCCAGCCTACACACCATTAACAGCAAAACCCAATAACAACCACCCCCATTGCATATACCCTGTTAACCCAACCCAGGAGCGCACATTGGAGCGATTAAAGTCTACAAAAGGAACTCGGCAAACCCAAGGCCCGACTGTTTACCAAAAACATAGCCTTCAGCCAAACAAGTATTGAAGGTGATGCCTGCCCAGTGACACCACGTTTAACGGCCGCGGTATCCTAACCGTGCAAAGGTAGCGCAATCAATTGTCCCATAAATCGAGACCTGTATGAACGGCTAAACGAGGTCTTAACTGTCTCCTGTAGACAATCAGTGAAACTGATCTCTCTGTACAAAAGCAGAGATAAACACATAAGACGAGAAGACCCTGTGGAACTTCAAAATCAATAGCCACCCCACCCAACCCACAAACCCACCTAGGCCCACCACCCAAAACACTGGCTAATATTTTTAGGTTGGGGCGACCTTGGAGAAAAACAGATCCTCCAAAAATAGGGCCAAATCCCCTAACCAAGAGCAACCCCTCAACGTGCTAACAGCACCCAGACCCAGTAAATCTGACCAATGAACCAAGCTACCCCAGGGATAACAGCGCAATCTCCTCCAAGAGCCCCTATCGACGAGGAGGTTTACGACCTCGATGTTGGATCAGGACATCCTAGTGGTGCAGCCGCTACTAAGGGTTCGTTTGTTCAACGATTAACAGTCCTACGTGATCTGAGTTCAGACCGGAGCAATCCAGGTCGGTTTCTATCTATGATCAACCTTCCCCAGTACGAAAGGACCGGAAAGGTGGGGCCAATACCCCCAGCACGCCCCCCCCCTCAAGTGATGCCATCTACTAAATCACCAAAGGACCAACCCTCTACCCCAACGAAAAAGGTTGCTAGTGTAGCAGAGCCAGGCAAATGCAAAAGACTTAAGCCCTTTACCCCAGAGGTTCAAATCCTCTCTCTAGCTCCCCCATGACCTGACTAAATACCCCCCCCACCTACCTCATTATAACACTCACCTACATAATCCCTATCCTAATTGCCGTGGCATTCCTAACCCTAGTTGAACGAAAAATCCTAAGCTACATACAATCACGGAAAGGTCCAAACATCGTAGGCCCATTCGGACTACTCCAACCTGCCGCCGACGGGGTCAAACTATTCATCAAAGAACCAATTCGCCCCTCCACCTCCTCCCCCCTCCTATTTCTCACAACCCCAATACTTGCCCTGCTCCTAGCACTAACAATCTGAATCCCTCTCCCTCTCCCCTTTCCCCTGGTAGACCTGAACCTTGGACTCCTCTTCCTCCTAGCAATATCCAGCCTAGCAGTTTACTCAATCCTATGATCAGGATGAGCCTCAAACTCAAAATACGCCCTAATCGGTGCACTGCGGGCAGTATCACAAACCATCTCCTACGAAGTAACCCTAGCCATTATTCTCCTGTCCGTAGTCATACTAAGCGGAAACTACACCTTAACCGCCCTCATCACCACGCAAGAGCCACTATACCTCATATTCTCCTCCTGGCCCCTAGCAATAATATGATACACCTCTACGCTGGCCGAAACAAACCGCTCACCCTTCGACCTTACAGAAGGAGAATCAGAACTTGTCTCAGGCTTCAACGTAGAATACTCCGCAGGCCCATTCGCCCTATTCTTCCTCGCCGAATATGCAAACATCATACTAATGAACACACTAACAAGCCTCCTATTCCTAAACCCAAGCGCCCTCAACCCGCCCCTAGAACTCTTCCCACCCCTACTAGCCACAAAAGCCCTACTCCTCTCTTCAAGCTTCCTATGGATCCGAGCCTCCTACCCACGATTCCGATACGACCAACTCATACACCTCCTTTGAAAAAACTTCCTCCCACTCACATTATCCCTCCACCTCTGACACACTAGCATGCCAATCTCTTACGCAGGCCTACCTCCTTACCTAAGGAAATGTGCCTGAACGTTAAGGGTCACTATGATAAAGTGAACATAGAGGTACACCAGCCCTCTCATTTCCTAACACTTAGAAAAGCAGGAATCGAACCTGCACAAAAGGAATCAAAATCCTCCATACTTCCTCTATATTATTTCCTAGTAAGGTCAGCTAACAAAGCTATCGGGCCCATACCCCGAAAATGATGGTTCAACCCCCTCCCCTACTAATAACTCCCCTCGCAAAATTAACCTTCACCTCAAGCATCCTCCTAGGAACAACAATCACAATTACAAGCAACCACTGAATAACAGCCTGAATTGGACTGGAGATCAACACCCTATCAATTATCCCCATAATCTCAAAATCCCACCACCCACGAGCCATCGAAGCCACAACCAAATACTTCCTTGTACAAGCAGCCGCCTCCACACTACTACTCTTCTCCGGCACAATCAACGCATGGTATACCGGACAATGAGACATCACCCAACTCTCCTACCCTCCAGCATGCCTCCTACTAACAACTGCAATTGCTATTAAGCTAGGTCTAGCCCCCTTCCACTTCTGATTCCCAGAAGTACTGCAAGGATCCTCCTTCATCACAGCCTTACTCCTCTCAACAGTAATAAAACTCCCACCAACCACCATCCTACTCATCACATCCCATTCACTAAGCCCCACACTACTCATACTAATATCCACCGCATCCATCGCCCTAGGTGGCTGAATAGGACTAAACCAAACACAAACCCGAAAAATCATAGCCTTCTCATCCATCTCCCATATTGGTTGAATAACCATCATCACCACCCACAACCCAGAACTCACCCTACTAGCCTTCTACATTTACATCCTAATAACAACCTCCATCTTCCTCACCATAAACACAACCAACACCCTAAGCCTCCCAACACTAATAGCCTCCTGAACTAAAACCCCCATACTAAGCACAACCCTCATGCTAACACTACTATCCCTAGCAGGCCTCCCCCCACTGACAGGCTTCCTACCCAAATGACTCATCATACAAGAGCTTATCAAACAAGAACTCACCACAACAGCCATAACCATCTCCTTACTATCCCTCCTAAGCCTATTCTTCTACCTACGTCTAGCATACTGCACAACAATCACACTCCCCCCCAACCCATCGAACAAAACAAAACAATGGTATGCTAAATCCTCAACCAACACCCTAATCCCCACACTCACCTCATTATCTATCTCACTACTACCACTCACCCCTATAATACTCACCACCACTTAAGAAACTTAGGATAATATTAAACCAAGGGCCTTCAAAGCCTTAAACAAGAGTTAAACCCTCTTAGTTTCTGCTAAGATCCGTAGGGCATTAACCTACATCCCCTGAATGCAACCCAGATGCTTTCATTAAGCTAGGACCTTTCTAGGCAGGTGAGCTTCGATCCCACAACACTCCTAGTTAACAGCTAGGCGCCCTAAACCAACAGGCCTCTGCCTAAAAGACTCTGATGTGCTCCAAGCACATATCAATGAGCTTGCAACTCAACATGAACTTCACTACAGAGTCGATAAGAAGGGGGATTAAACCCCTGTAAAAAGGACTACAGCCTAACGCTTAAACACTCAGCCATCTTACCAGCTTACCTGTGACCCTAAATCGATGACTATTCTCAACTAACCACAAAGACATTGGCACCCTCTACCTAATCTTCGGCGCATGAGCGGGCATAATCGGTACCGCTCTGAGCCTACTTATCCGTGCAGAACTAGGCCAACCCGGGACCCTCCTAGGAGACGACCAAATCTATAATGTAATTGTCACAGCCCATGCCTTCGTAATAATCTTCTTCATGGTAATACCAATCATGATTGGAGGATTTGGAAACTGACTAGTCCCCCTCATAATCGGTGCTCCCGACATAGCATTCCCACGCATGAACAACATGAGCTTCTGGTTACTCCCCCCATCCTTCCTCCTACTACTAGCCTCCTCCACAGTAGAGGCAGGCGCCGGCACAGGATGAACAGTCTATCCCCCCCTAGCCGGAAACTTAGCCCACGCTGGGGCATCAGTAGACCTGGCCATCTTCTCTCTTCACCTAGCAGGAGTATCCTCCATCCTAGGTGCAATCAACTTTATCACCACCGCCATCAACATAAAACCACCCGCACTATCACAATATCAAACCCCACTATTCGTCTGATCCGTCTTAATCACAGCAGTATTACTCCTACTGTCCCTCCCAGTCTTAGCTGCTGGAATTACCATGCTCCTCACAGACCGCAACCTAAACACCACATTCTTTGACCCTGCCGGAGGGGGAGACCCAATCTTGTACCAACATCTCTTTTGATTCTTCGGACACCCAGAAGTATACATCCTCATCCTACCAGGATTTGGAATCATCTCCCACGTAGTAGCCTACCACGCAGGTAAAAAAGAACCATTCGGCTACATAGGCATAGTATGGGCAATGCTATCAATCGGATTCCTAGGATTCATTGTATGAGCCCACCACATATTCACAGTAGGAATGGACGTAGACACCCGAGCATACTTCACATCCGCCACCATAATCATCGCCATCCCAACAGGAATTAAAGTCTTCAGCTGACTAGCTACACTGCACGGAGGAACTATCAAATGGGACCCCCCTATACTATGAGCCCTCGGATTCATCTTCCTATTCACCATCGGAGGCCTTACAGGGATTGTCCTAGCAAACTCCTCACTAGACATCGCCCTACACGACACATACTATGTAGTAGCACACTTCCACTATGTTCTATCAATAGGTGCTGTCTTTGCCATCCTGGCAGGATTCACTCACTGATTCCCCCTATTTACCGGTTACACCTTAAACCAAACATGAGCTAAAGCACACTTCGGAGTTATATTCACAGGCGTAAACCTCACCTTCTTCCCCCAACACTTCTTAGGACTAGCGGGCATGCCACGACGATACTCCGACTACCCAGACGCCTACACACTATGAAACACCCTATCATCCATCGGATCCCTAATCTCAATAACAGCTGTAATCATGCTAACATTTATTATCTGAGAAGCATTCGCCTCCAAACGAAAAGTCGTACAACCAGAACTAACCCCCACTAACGTTGAGTGAATCCACGGCTGCCCACCCCCATACCACACCTTCGAAGAACCCGCCTTCGTCCAAGTACAAGAGAGGAAGGAGTCGAACCCTCACATGCTGGTTTCAAGCCAGCCGCATACTTAAACCACTTATGCTTCCCTCTTCATGGGGCGTTAGTAAACTAATTACATGGCCCTGTCAAAGCCAAACCACAGGTGAAAATCCTGTACACCCCTACATGGCCAACCCATCACAACTAGGATTCCAAGACGCCTCATCCCCAATCATAGAAGAACTAATCGAATTCCACGACCACGCCCTAATAGTAGCCCTAATAATTTGTAGCCTTGTACTCTACCTGCTAACACTTATACTGATAGAAAAACTATCCTCAAACACCGTCGACGCCCAAGAAGTCGAACTAATCTGGACAATTCTACCAGCCATCGTCCTAATCCTACTAGCCCTCCCATCCCTCCAAATCCTCTACATAATAGACGAACTCGATGAGCCAGACCTAACCCTAAAAGCCATCGGACACCAATGATACTGATCCTACGAATACACAGACTTCAAAGACCTATCATTCGACTCCTACATAACCCCCACAACAGACCTCCCATCCGGCCACTTCCGCCTCCTAGAAGTCGACCACCGTGTTGTCATCCCAATAGAATCCCCAATCCGCATAATCATCACCGCTGACGATGTACTCCACTCATGAGCCGTACCCTCACTGGGAGTAAAAACTGACGCTATCCCAGGACGACTCAACCAAACATCCTTCATTACCACCCGCCCAGGAATCTTCTACGGCCAATGCTCAGAAATCTGCGGAGCCAACCATAGCTTCATACCAATCGTAGTAGAATCCACCCCCCTCAACCACTTCGAAGCCTGATCCTCACTACTAACCTCCTAATCATTAAGAAGCTATGTACCAGCACTAGCCTTTTAAGCTAGATAAAGAGGGATCTCCCCCTCCTTAATGATATGCCCCAGCTAAACCCTAGCCCCTGACTCTTCATCATAACCATGTCATGACTGACATTCTCCCTAATCTTCCAACCCAAAACACTATCCTTTACCTCAACAAACCCCCCCATCAGCAAAACACCCGCAACCACTAAAAACCACCCCTGAGCCTGACTATGACCCTAACCTTCTTCGATCAATTCTCAAGCCCATACCTCCTCGGAATTCCACTAGTCCTCCTATCAATACTCTTACCCGCCCTCCTTCTCCCCATACCTAACAATCGATGACTCACCAACCGCCTATCCACCCTACAACTATGAGCCATCAACATAATCACCAAACAACTTATAACCCCATTAAACAAGCCGGGCCACAAATGAGCCATCATCCTCACATCACTCATACTAATACTATTAACAATCAACCTCTTAGGTCTACTGCCCTACACATTCACTCCAACCACCCAACTATCAATAAACATAGCCCTTGCCTTCCCACTATGACTTGCAACCCTACTCACAGGCCTACGAAACCAACCAACAACCTCACTAGGACACCTCCTACCCGAAGGAACACCCACCCCACTAATCCCAGCCCTAATCATAATCGAAACCGTAAGCCTGTTAATTCGTCCACTAGCCCTGGGAGTCCGCCTCACAGCCAACCTCACAGCAGGGCACTTACTCATCCAACTCATCTCAACAGCCACCATCACACTACTCCCCATCATACCCACAGTGTCCATCCTCACCACCACAGTCCTCCTTCTACTAACAATCCTAGAAGTAGCAGTAGCCATAATCCAAGCCTACGTATTCGTCCTCCTATTAAGCCTCTACCTACAAGAGAACATCTAATGGCCCACCAAGCACACTCCTACCACATAGTAGACCCCAGCCCATGACCCATCTTCGGAGCAACCGCCGCCCTCCTAACCACATCAGGATTAATTATATGGTTCCACTATAACTCCTCACACCTCCTAACTCTAGGACTAATATCAACCCTCCTAGTCATAATTCAATGATGACGAGACATCGTACGGGAAGGAACATTCCAAGGCCACCATACACCAACAGTACAAAAAGGTCTTCGATACGGAATAATTCTCTTCATTACATCAGAAGTATTCTTCTTTCTTGGCTTCTTCTGAGCCTTCTTCCACTCTAGCTTAGCACCTACCCCAGAACTAGGAAACCAATGACCCCCAACCGGAATCACACCCCTAAACCCCCTAGACGTACCCCTACTAAACACAGCAATCCTTCTAGCCTCCGGAGTTACCGTCACCTGAGCACACCACAGCATCACTGAAGGTGGACAAAAACAAGCCATTCAAGCACTAACTCTCACCATCCTACTAGGCCTATACTTCACCATCCTACAAGCAGCAGAATACTATGAAGCACCCTTCTCAATCGCTGACAGTGTTTACGGCTCAACCTTCTTCGTGGCTACAGGATTCCACGGACTCCATGTTATAATCGGATCCTCTTTCCTACTAATCTGCCTCCTACGACTAACCAAATTCCACTTCACACCAGGCCACCACTTCGGATTCGAGGCAGCAGCCTGATATTGACACTTCGTAGACATCATCTGATTATTCCTCTACCTAACCATCTACTGATGAGGATCTTGCTCTTCTAGTATATCCATTACAACAGACTTCCAATCTCTAGAATCTGGTACAACTCCAGAGAAGAGCAATAAACATAATCACATTTATACTTACCGCCTCCATCCTCCTCAGCCTAGCCCTGACCACACTAAATTTCTGACTCACCCAAATGACCCCAGACTCAGAAAAACTATCGCCCTACGAATGTGGATTCGACCCACTAGGATCTGCTCGACTCCCATTCTCCATCCGATTCTTCCTCAGTAGCCATCTTATTCCTCCTATTCGACCTAGAAATCGCCCTCCTACTTCCTCTACCATGAGCCACCCAACTAAAATACCCAACCACCACCCTAACCTGAACCTCCACCATCATCCTCCTACTAACCCTAGGGCTAATGTACGAATGGACCCAAGGAGGCCTAGAATGGGCAGAATAAGAGAGTTAGTCTAAAAACAAGACAGTTGATTTCGACTCAACAAACCATAGTCTACTCTATGACTTTCTTCATGTCATTCCTTCGCCTAAGCTTCTGCTCTGCATTCGCCCTAAGCAGCCTAGGACTAGCCTTTAACCGCGTACACCTTGTTTCAGCCCTACTCTGCCTAGAGAGCATAATACTATCAATATACATCGCCCTATCAACATGACCAATCGAAAACCAAACACCCTCATCCTCCCTAATACCAATCCTCATACTAACATTCTCCGCATGTGAGGCAGGCACAGGACTAGCAATGCTAGTAGCCTCCACACGAACCCATGGCTCCGACTATCTACAAAACCTAAACCTTCTACAATGCTAAAGATCATCCTACCAACCCTAATGCTACTCCCAACAACCCTCCTCTCACCCCAAAAATTCATATGAACAAACACCACAATACACAGCCTACTAATCGCCACCCTAAGCCTACAATGACTGGTGCCCTCATACTATCCATACAAAAACCTCACCCAATCCATAGGCATCGACCAAACATCCTCCCCACTACTAGTCCTATCCTGCTGACTCACACCCCTTATAATCCTAGCAAGCCAAAGCCACCTGCAACACGAACCACCAACACGAAAACAAATCTTCATAGTAACCCTAGTCACAGTACAGCCTCTTATCATCCTAGCCTTCTCAACTACAGAACTCATAATATTTTACATCTCCTTCGAAGCAACCCTAATCCCCACATTAATCCTAATCACACGATGGGGAAACCAACCAGAACGCCTAAGTGCAGGCATCTACCTCCTCTTTTACACCCTCATCAGTTCCCTCCCCCTCCTAATTGCAATCCTATACCTCTACTCACAAACAGGTACCCTCCACTTCCCCACCCTAAAACTCCACCCACACGCCCTGCAACCTGCCCCAACCAAACCCTGATCGCCCCTCCTCCTAAACATCGCCCTCCTCATAGCCTTTATAGTAAAAGCACCCCTCTATGGGCTCCACCTATGATTACCCAAAGCCCACGTAGAGGCTCCAATCGCAGGATCAATACTACTTGCCGCCCTCCTCCTCAAACTTGGCGGATACGGCATCATACGCATTACCTGCCTAACGAGCCCCCCCACAAACAACCTTCTCCACTACCCACTCATCACCCTCGCCCTGTGAGGGGCCCTAATGACTAGCTCAATCTGCCTTCGCCAAATCGACCTAAAATCCCTCATTGCCTACTCCTCCGTAAGTCATATGGGCTTAGTCATTGCTGCATGTATAATCCAAACCCACTGATCCTTCTCAGGAGCTATAATCCTCATAATCTCCCACGGTTTAACATCCTCAATACTCTTTTGTCTAGCCAATACAAACTACGAACGCACACACAGCCGCATCCTCTTACTGACTCGAGGACTACAGCCACTCCTCCCCCTAACAGCCACCTGATGGTTACTAGCCAACCTAACGAACATAGCCCTACCACCCACCACAAACCTAATAGCAGAACTAAGCATCATAATTGCACTATTCAACTGATCCCCCCCAACAATCATCCTAACTGGAACCGCCACCCTACTAACCGCTTCATACACACTATCTATGCTTACAACAACCCAACGAGGAACTCTGCCCCCCCACATCACAACACTCCAAAACTCCACCACACGAGAACACCTACTAATAACCCTTCACCTACTCCCCACACTCCTCCTAATCCTAAAGCCTGAACTAATCTCCGGACCCCTCTCATGCAAGTATAGTTTAAACCAAACATTAGACTGTGACCCTAAAAATAGAAGTTAGACCCTTCTTACCTGCCAAGGGGAGGTTCAACCAACAAGAACTGCTAATTCCTGTATCTGAGTCTAAAACCTCAGCCCCCTTACTTTTAAAGGATAATAGCAATCCACTGGTCTTAGGAACCACTCATCTTGGTGCAAATCCAAGTAAAAGTAGTGGAAACAGCCCTACTCCTCAACACCCTCACCCTGCTCACACTAACAACCATCCTGACCCCCACACTCCTCCCCACCCTCCTAAAAACCTTCAAAAACTCCCCCAAAACCATCACCCTAACCATTAAAACCGCCTTCCTAATTAGCTTAGCACCAATAACATTATTCACATACTCAGGACTAGAGAGTATCACCTCACACTGAGAATGAAAATTCATCATAAACTTCAAAATTCCCCTCAGCTTCAAAATAGATCAATACTCCCTCCTATTCCTCCCCATCGCACTGTTCGTAACATGATCCATCCTACAATTCTCAACATACTACATAGCATCCGACCCACATATCACAAAATTCTTCTCCTACCTAACAACCTTCCTAGTCGCAATGCTCGCACTAACCACTGCCAACAACATCTTCATACTCTTTATCGGATGAGAGGGAGTAGGCATCATATCCTTCCTGCTCATCAGCTGATGGCACGGACGGGCAGAGGCTAACACAGCTGCCCTACAAGCCGTGCTCTATAACCGAATCGGAGATATCGGGCTCATCCTAAGCATAGCATGACTTGCCCTCACCCTAAACTCATGAGAAATACAACAAATATTCTCCCCCACAAAAACCCCAACACTCCCCCTACTAGGTCTCATCCTGGCTGCCACAGGAAAATCAGCCCAATTTGGCCTCCACCCATGGCTACCCGCCGCCATAGAAGGTCCCACCCCAGTCTCCGCCCTACTACACTCAAGTACAATAGTGGTTGCCGGAATTTTCCTACTAATCCGAACCCACCCTCTACTTACCCACAACAAAACCGCCCTCGCACTATGCCTCTGCCTAGGTGCCATGTCCACACTATTCGCTGCCACCTGCGCCCTAATACAAAATGACATCAAAAAAATCATTGCCTTCTCCACATCCAGCCAACTAGGACTAATAATAGTCACCATCGGACTAAACCTCCCACAACTGGCCTTCCTACACATCTCAACCCACGCCTTCTTCAAAGCCATACTATTTCTGTGCTCAGGATCAATCATCCACAGCTTAAATGGAGAGCAAGACATCCGAAAAATAGGGGGCTTACAAAAAATACTCCCAACAACTACCTCCTGCCTAACAATCGGAAGCCTAGCACTAATAGGAACCCCCTTCCTAGCAGGATTCTTCTCAAAAGACCTCATCATCGAAAACCTAAACACCTCCCACCTAAATGCCTGAGCACTAACCCTGACACTGCTCGCCACAGCCTTCACCGCTACATACAGCCTACGAATAATCCTCCTAGTACAAACAAAATTCACCCGAATACTAACAATCACCCCTATAAACGAAAACAACCCACAAATCACCAGCCCAATCACCCGCTTAGCTTTAGGAAGCATTATAGCCGGCCTACTAATCACATCCTACATAACCCCCGTACAAACCCCACCAATAACAATACCCCCACTAACAAAGGCCGCAGCTATCCTAGTAACTATCATAGGCATCACTCTCGCCCTAGAACTCACAGCCACCACCCACACCCTAACCCAACCCAAACAAAACCCCTACTCAAACTTTTCCACAACACTAGGATACTTCAACCCCCTAACCCACCGACCAAGCTCTACAACCCTACTGAACTCCGGACAAAAAATTGCCAACCACCTAATCGACCTATTCTGGTATAAAAAAATAGGACCAGAAGGACTTGCCGACCTACAAACCATGGCAACCAAAACCTCCACTACACTGCACAAAGGATTAATCAAGGCCTATCTAGGATCATCCGCATTATCCATCCTAATCATCCTAACACTATTATAACCCACAAACCCTAATGGCCCCCAATCTACGAAAACATCACCCCCTCTTAAAAATAGTAAACAGCTCTCTAATTGACCTACCAACCCCCTCAAACATCTCAGCCTGATGAAACTTCGGATCCCTCCTAGGAATTTGCCTAACAACACAAATCCTAACCGGCTTACTTCTAGCTGCCCACTACACCGCAGACACCACCCTAGCCTTCTCTTCCGTGGCCAACACATGCCGAAACGTACAGTACGGCTGATTAATTCGAAACCTACACGCAAACGGCGCCTCATTCTTCTTCATCTGCATCTACCTACACATTGCCCGAGGCCTTTACTACGGTTCATACTTATACAAAGAAACCTGAAACACGGGCATCATCCTCCTACTCACTCTCATGGCCACGGCTTTCGTCGGCTATGTCCTACCATGAGGCCAAATATCCTTCTGGGGGGCTACAGTAATCACAAACCTATTCTCAGCCATCCCATATATCGGCCACACCCTTGTAGAATGGGCCTGAGGTGGATTCTCCGTAGACAACCCCACCCTGACCCGATTCTTCACCCTACACTTCCTCCTTCCATTCATAATCACCAGCCTAGTCCTCATCCACCTAACCTTCCTACACGAATCAGGATCAAACAACCCCCTAGGCATTTCCTCAGACTGTGATAAAATCCCATTCCATCCTTACTTCTCCTTAAAAGACCTACTAGGATTCACAATCATACTATTCCTACTCACCGCCCTAGCATTATTCTCCCCCAACCTGCTAGGAGACCCCGAAAATTTCACACCAGCAAACCCCCTAGTAACCCCCCCACATATTAAACCAGAGTGATACTTCCTCTTTGCATATGCAATCCTACGCTCAATCCCCAACAAACTAGGGGGTGTCCTAGCCCTAGCTGCCTCCGTACTAATCCTATTCCTAAACCCCCTACTACATAAATCCAAACAACGAGCCATAACCTTCCGCCCCATGTCCCAACTCCTATTCTGAACATTAGCCGCCAACCTGCTTATTCTAACATGAATTGGAAGTCAACCAGTAGAACACCCCTTCATCATCATCGGACAGCTAGCCTCACTGACCTACTTCACCATCATCCTAATCCTATTTCCCACTATCTCCTCCCTAGAAAACAAAATACTCAACTAAACTCTAATAGTTTACAAAAAACATTGGTCTTGTAAACCAAAAGACGAAGGCTATCACTTCTTAGAGTTCCAATCAGAAAAAGAGGACTAAACCTCCATCACCAACTCCCAAAGCTGGCATTTTACATTAAACTATTTTCTGACCCTAAACCGCCCGAATGACCCCCCGAGATAAACCTCGCACAAGCTCTAGTACAACAAACAGGGTCAACAACAACCCCCAGCCAGCCACCAAAAACACTCCCCCCCCGCAAGAGTAAAACAGAGCCACCCCACTAAAATCCAACCGAGCAACAAGCATCCCAACACTATCAACAGTATCCGCCTTAAACCCCCCACCCCAACCCCAAACAACAAACCCCACACCAACCGGCACAAACCCCAAAACATACCCCACAACATATCAACCCCCCCAAGCCTGAGGAAACGGATCAGCCGCCAACGAAACAGAATACACAAAGACCACCAACATCCCACCTAAATACACCATAAAAAGCACCAAAGACACAAAAGAGGCTCCCAAACTCACCAACCACCCACACCCCACAACAGACCCAAAAACTAACCCAACAACCCCATAATGAGGAGAAGGGTTAGACGCCACCAACAAAGACGCTAAAACAAAACCAACCCCTAAAAATACCAGAAAATACATCATAAAGTTCTTGCTTGGATTCAACCAAGACCTATGGCCTGAAAAACCATCGTTGTCTATATCAACTACAAAAACCGCCCCATAGAGGTAGCCCCCCCTACCCCCCCATGACTATGGGGTCGCTATAATGTTAGTCTATCCAGACTATGTATACGTACATTAAATATTTGTACCCTATACATTATATTAAATTTACCTAGGATTAAATAATTCATGTTCTGATGACATATATTGTATTAATGGATTATCACTGGTTCCGGTCCAGTTATGTCCCAAGGGTTAAGTACTTTATTACTTAGGATAATCAAGCTTTATGCCTTAAGTTAAACCTTGGTCTTTTAGACTTTACTGATATAGTATATGACTGTGCTTAGGTATGGGAACTTAATGCTCTAGTCCATACTTTGGATTTCTTTAAATAGATAGCCTTAGTATACGGAAGTGCTCTAGTATAAGAGCTTATCGGCCACCGCCCATAACTGGCTCGAGCAGAGTCTTATCCCGTAAGACTAGCTTCCAGAGGGCCTGGTTATTTATTAGTCTGACTACTCACGAGAGATCATCAACCCGGTGTAAGTAAGGTCCGCCGTTCCTAGCGTCAGGTCCTTTCTTTCCCCCTACACCCTTACCCTACTTGCGCTTTTGCGCCTCTGGTTCCTCGGTCAGGCACATAAATCGGTTCACTCACCCCACGTTCCCCTTCACAGAGTCATCTGGTTCGCTATCCTTGTACTCTCTCCCTCGTAATCGCGTCATCTCAAGTGTCTCTAAGCTGTTGGTTCTCTTTTTGGGGTCAACTCACTCTACATTTCCAGTGCGGCGGGTACTCAATTGGTTGACATGGACATACAATCCATAGCGAACCCTTTTTTGGCCTTCAAGAATAAATTAATGATACGGTTTCAGGTGTGGGTTCGTCTCATTTTCGCACTGATGCACTTGCTCCCCCATTCGGTTATGCCCGCTTTACCTCTCTTTCCAGTAATGTCCTTTAATTAACGGTTGTTGGACACTGTCTCTCATTTCTGGCATTCGGTTTGAAACTCAGGGGTTACTTAATGCGACGGTTGGAGTATATTTCGGTCTCACTTTTACCCTGATGCACTTTGCTTTGCACCTGGTTATGGGATCCCCGCAAACTCTCTACTATAAGGCTATTCAGTCAATGGTTGCCGGACATAATTCTTCACTTTTCTTCTCTTTTTAACACTACCACTTAATCTCCAATTGATTTTAAACGAACCTGGAAAATTCCAATCAATCAACCCTTACCTTAACAAACACTAACAAACACTTACAAACAAACAAACTCCACCACTCAATTTATGAATCATTACACTAAACATCTTCGTTTAAAAACACCAACCATTCTTTTCTTTTAACTGTTCGTTGTTTTAACCATCCACACTTAACCATTTTGCTCCAAATACTCAATCCTTCCTTAAATTTTTCACTGTTCATTTACTTGATTTTACCACCCTATTTAAACACGCCTACCACCCCCACTCCAATACCCATGCCCCCATCCCCCTAACAAGTAACGAACAAACAAATTCC